AAGCAAAAACATAGACGCACTCCTATGAACGTGGAAATTATGCCGGATTGGTTGATTCAAATTGAATTTTGAAAGTCATCCATAACTGGTTGGTCCAAATAAAATGAATTCTTGTTTTGACCAAATCTTCTAGTCTCCTTTGATTATTGCGGGGCATATCTCATTTCAAGATTTATCGACTGACTTGACAGGGATCCTATTTCCAGCCTATTTAATTTTTTATTTCCATTTTCTTTAATTGCTTTAGTTAGTATAACTCTATATGTTACGCTTAGACAAATTTTCTTGTTTTCGCCTAGGATTCTTGCTAAAGAAAGCGACTTCAAAATAAAATCGAATTCTTCTTTTGATTATTTGAATTTTTTTTTATAAAAATTCGATTTATAGATTTTTATTTTTTAGGAATAGAATCGGGAGGTCTTTTTGTCGTTTTTTTCTTAGTGATTTAGAATAGAACGAGTATTCAAATGGAAGCAAATGGGTAGGTATTTCCATCTCAGGATTTCGAATATCTTAATTTGAGTGTTGGTATATTCCGTTTATAAAAATAAGGGTGGGGTTTTCTCTTGATTGAATAGAGAAAAAGAAGACCATCCCCTTTTTATTTTGGTGTGCTTCGCTAGGTCTAGTTTTTAGATATACCAAAAAGGGGAGTCTAGCTAGCTTAACCCCTTGATTATGGACAGGAAAATTCATATAGAATTTCCCTCCGAAGATTAATGACGAAGGGTTGGTTTGTTTATCCATGATTGGCACGATTGGAAAAGGATCGATTCGATCTCTTGAAATACGTTTTTCTTTCAGTTTTCTGTTCGGCTTTAAACGATTCCTGTGAGTGAGTTTCTAGGACAAATTGGGTTTGGATGAACCAACCGGTCAGTTACAAGCAACAAACAAGAATGAAGAAATGAAAATTATACAATTTTTTATTTCAAATTTGGATTTTATTCATTTTATAGGGCTATACGGACTCGAACCGTAGACCTTCTCGGTAAAACAGATCAAACTTATTATTATCAAAATGATCTGAACTGTTTCAAAGACCCAACATGCATTTTTTTTGCATTGGGCTCTTTCATTAACTGATAGAAATATCAGCCAATCCGCCATATTTTTTCTTGACAGAAAAATAAGATAAGATAAGGGGATGGCTCCACGTGCTCTGATTCATTATTTGGGATTCTGATTCAGAAGCACTACCAAAGTGTTTCAAGGGTGGGGTTATCTTGACGTAGGTCTGCCTCTGGCCTAGATCGTTTTAAGTTAAATCAAGTCTCTATTCTTCGGCTTAAAAAATCCAATATGAAACTTCATACACCTTCAAGTTCATAGGACGAAAAGAGATTTTTTGAGGGCCTTGTACTCATTATGCCTAGCATTGAATATACTGGTATTCACCTTATCAATATCTCAAATCAATCATGGGGTCTGTTTGGTACCTAAACGGGCACTCAAATCGAACCGAACCCTTTGTCAGGCTATTGTTCTCGTAAAGTTATGGAGTAAGACATCGATTTCTCAATAAGATCCATTTTTTGGATTGTATGATGGACTCCCCTGAAAAACATTGGCGCGCGTGTAAACGAGGTGCTCTACCAACTGAGCTATAGCCCTTAGTGCTTGTGATGCATATTTTATCATGTAGATAATTTGTTGTCAAGATGAATATTCTATGATCCAACATCCTAAATTTGTGAGTGGTTGAGTGGTATTGCTTAGATTATTATTGCTTATAAGCAATATGCTATTTATAATCCATCGATGGGATGGGTTCCGTTTGGTTCTCTTTGGGATGATAAATGACCTACTTAACTCAGTGGTTAGAGTATTGCTTTCATACGGCGGGAGTCATTGGTTCAAATCCAATAGTAGGTAGAACTTATTAGATACCATTGACTCCGACATCTAATAAGTTTTTTGCCCCACCCTCTTCTATACTATTTTTAGAGATTTTTTTTTATTGAATCTAGTTCAATTTAATTTTTTAATTGCGTTGTATCAAAATGGGATTCTGCTTGATTGGATTCACTCGAGTGAATCCAATCAAAATAGGATTTAGAAACAGAACTTCTTTTGATTATTTGAACGCACCAACTAGTTATGAAATAACATTGACAGCCTCTACTCTTGTCCTAGCTCGCCGGAGAGCTAGATTTGCCTCAATTATTTGTCTCTTTCCTTCAGCTTTTCTCAAATTAGCTTCCGCCATTTCAAGAGTTTGCTGAGCTTCTTGTGGATCAATATCACTACCTTTTTCCGCATCATTTACTAAAACAGTGATTTCATTATTGCCTATTCTAGCAAAACCGCCCATTAGAGCCATCGTTAACCATTGGTCCTTAAGGCGTATTCTTAAAATCCCTATATCTACAGCTGTAGCAACAGGAGCATGATTTGCTAATACGCCAATTTGACCACTATTTGTAGATAAAATGATTTCTTTCACTTCTGAATCCCAAACAATTCGATTAGGGGTCAGTACACAAAGATTTAAAGTCAT